CATTTCGGTTGAATGTTGAGGCAACTGAGAACAATTTCCTCCGCATGGGTAGCATCTTTAGAAGGTTTTGATAAAAACGAGCAATCTTGAAGATCATTGACCACTCTGTTTAAGATTGTGATGGAGGAAGAAGCCTTATTATCATACCTTCGATTGCACCGTTCCTTCAAAATTTCCCAGCAGATTATGAGAGGAACAGCTTTAGTCAACTCACCCACAAGAGAACATCTTTATCTTCTGCTGCAGATTCTAATTAGTCTGGCTTTGATGCTTTCATTTGGAAAAAGCGAGAATCAAAAAATGCTGCTCATGCTATGCCATATATAATTAGCTAGTTCACTATCAACCAGCAAATGATTGATATCTTCGCATTTAGAACTAGTGCAACAGTTGCAGCAACTAGCCAGCTGAACTCCACATTGAGATATTTTACTTTCAATGGAAATGGCGATGGCGTCATGAAAAAGCTTCCACATGAAGAAGGATATTTTAGGAGGAACAGCAGCTTTCCAAATGACGTCAGACCAAGTTTTCGGCATCAGTTTGATTCTGATAAGATTCCAACAAGATATAAGAGAGAATCCGCCTGATGAATCAGCTTTGTCATCCTTGTTAGATAAACAGATTTGCGATTCAGCAATAGAGTCAAGAACAGCTTGAGGAAGAAGATGAGAAATTCCATTCACCATTCGGGCCAACAAATTCAGCAACATTAGGAGAGTCTTCAGGAGATTCCAATGCGAATTCAATTAAAGGACAATCAGCAAACCAATTGTCATACCAAAAGCTTGTGGAATTGCCATTGCCGATGAGCCATTTTGAGTTCAAAAGAATGGATCTCATGACACTAGCGATTTCAGTCCAAAGTTTCGAGCAACCCAGCCTTTTAGAAGCGTACCAAGGATGAATGTTTTGCATGTATTTCTGTTTGAAGAAGGTGGACCAAAGGCTAGTTTCAGTAACGAGTTTCCATGCCATTTTCATACGCATCGCCTTGGCCACATCTTGAAAAGATCGAATTGCAAGCCCCCCTTCTTCGAGGGTGGAGGAGACTGCATTCCATGCCACCCAATGTCTGTGCCGAGAGTCATCTCTATCCGCCCAGAAAAATCTCGCCAAGATGCTGTTAATAGAAGCTAAAATACCTTTGGGAACAGGTGTACCAGCTAGCATGTGTAAAGGGATGGAAGAGAAGACATTTTTTATCAAAACAGTCCTTCCCGCCAGGTTTAACAATTGACCTTGCCAGCCCTCTACCTTTTTGCGCACCTTAGAAACCATCTCAGAGAAGAAAATAGTCTTGAGTCTACCTTTGATAATGGGAACCCCAAAATATTTGAACGGAAATTCTTTTTCAGGGATACCAGAGACGTTTTGGATGACCAATTTTCTTGCATATGAGATCTTCTTGGATAGATATAGGGCACTTTTGCCTTTATTGATAAGTTGCCCCGAAGAAGCTTCATAAGAACCAAGGAACTTAAAGAGATTTTCCAGAGATTTTTTTGAAACATTCAAGAATATCAGCGTGCCATCTGCAAATAAAAGATGAGTGATGGGAATCTGACCTCTGCCATGCCTGTAGTAACCCACAAGGTTATGAGAGAACAAGCGACTGAGCCCTCTACTTAGCACCTCTTCAGCAATGATGAAAAGGCTAGGGGATAGGGGGTTACCCTGCCTGAGACCCCTAGAGTTCTTGAAAAAACCATGCATTGCCCCATTGACGATAACTGAAAAAAACGGATTCTTCAAGTTGATAAGCTCAATAAAACTGAAGGAGAATCAAAATTTCTCTAACACCAAATATAAAAAATCCCATTCTAAACGGTCGTAGGCTTTCATCATGTCCAGCTTAAGAATGAAATTTCCTCCTAGAACCTTTTTATCAAGATCACAAGTGATTTCTTGGGCAATGGAAATGTTGTCTGCAATGTTTCTACCCTTGACAAATGCACTTTGCTCTTTAGAGATAATCTTAGGGAGCATGATACTCAACCTAGCCGCCAACTGTTTAGATATAATCTTGTAACAAAAGTTACAAAGACTAATCGGTCTAAAGTCAGCAAAAGTGCTTGGGTTGTCCTTTTTAGGGATCAAAGTAAGAAAAGTAGCATTGAAAGCTCTAGTAACAGTACCTCCTGAAAGAAGAAAGAGACAGCATTCATAAGATCATATTTTATAATATCCCATGTCACTCTATAGAATGAACCTGAAAAGCCATCCGGTCCAGGAGAACTATCAGCTGACATAGAGAAAACCACATCCCGAACCTCCTCCATAGCAGGTAATCTGGTAAGTAATTCATTATCCTCTTCAGTGACAAGTTTCGGAATGACTTGCAAAATTGCTTCATCAATATAGTGTTCCTCCGAAGAAAGAATATTTTTGAAATAGGTTTCAGCTAAAGCACCAATAGTAGATTGATCTTCCACCCAAGTATTGTTTGAATCCTTGATTCTCCTAATGAGGCTTCTTTTGAATTTGTTGCTCGCAACCGCATGGAAAAATCTGGTGTTCTTGTCACCTTCTTTAAGCCATTGAATACCAGCGCCAAAAGGTCTCTTCCATGAGAAGAGTATGGTTCAGATCCTCTTTGGCTTCATTAAAAGAAGTATAATTCCCATCAGTCCAACAATGTTCCAAAGCAATTTGAGCTTGTAGCAGTTTGTCTTCGGCTTTCTTCACATTATCAAAGATGTTGCCAAAGATAACCTTATTCCAGATTTTCAGATGCTGTTTTACGCTCTTAAGTCTCTGAAAAATATGTCAAAAGGAGAACCCCAAGCAGGCAAATTCCACGAATACTCTAAAATTTTTAAGAAGTCGGGGAATCCACATGTTCTGACATTTGAATGAAGATGGATGAAAAAACACACCTTCGTCAATCTGGATAAGCATAGGAGAATGATCTGATGTTGAGCGTGGTAAGTGTTTAACCATAGTAGAAGAGAAAACATCAGCCCAAGCCGGATTAGTGAAAACTCTGTCAAGCCTCGCCCAAACAAAGCCCCCACCTTCTTGGTTATTCGACCAGGTATACTTGCTGCCCTCATAACCGCAGTCAATGATGCCACAATCATTAATCATTGCATTGAATTCCTCTAAAGAAAAAAGATTTTGAGGTCTGCCACCAAGCAGACACATCTGAAATTGTGCGTTAAAATCACCCGCAACCATCCATGGACCTTGTATGTCTTAGGACAGTAATTGAAGTTTTTCCCAAAGAAGCCGTCTCTCCTGAATGGAGCACTTTGCATAAACAATGGTAAGCCTTACCAGATCAGAATTAAGGAAGCTGATGTCGACTGTGATACACTGTTCAAACGCGTCGACAAGCACTACATTCACTTCATGATTCCAACAGAGCCATATTTTTTCATATGCCTCTGGATTTGCCAATGAAAAGTTGAAACCAATTCTGTTGGAGAATTCCTGAATCTTATTAGCATGGTGAAGAGGTTCAAGAATAGCAATCAACGATATATTATACATCTTTACAAGCTTGGCAACCCTCCTTCTTGATTTGATGTTGCCTATGCCTCTGATATTCTACAAGAGGTTATTAATCATGGCTAACAATGGAAGAAGTTTGAGAAGAACGAGCCAACGCTCTAGTAACCCTTCTGGAGCTCTTCAAGTTCGATTCTTGTACTTTGACAGATGTATCTGGCTGCTCCTTGTAGGATTCAGAAGCTTTAGATTTATGGGAACTTTAAGTGTTCTTGAATATCGAAGCTGTAGATAACACTTGAGAGAATTCCTTACAAATGGTAAAAAATTCCTGCAAAGAAGTGTTTGCTTCTCTCATAGGTTCAGAGTCCGATAAGTATCCCTTAGTCTGAGCAGCTTGTTCCTTTGGAACGTTAGCATCATCTTTGGATTTCAGTCAAACAAGGGATATATTAGACTCCATGTTGTTTATGAGTTCATGATCAGGCTGAGAGATAATAGGCATAATAGCCTGAATACCAGAATTATCAACATTGGAATTGTTAGCAGCCAGAGATGAGTCAATGGCTTCTACTATTACCTGATGAGAAGAATCAACCCTCAACTGAGAATCATGAGAAGCAGTACTGGTTGAAGGATCGGCAGAAATCTGTATGTGCTGAGAAGTTTCTTTATTAACAGAAACAAGATTCTGCTCCGTCTGATTGTCCGCAGTATTGTTTGGAAGATTTAATGTATTATCAAAAGATGATTGGATGGTGTTGCCCGTTGGCCTGTAGACTTGACGTGGGGGAGCTTTTCCTCCTTGACCTTGTGCAGATTTATCCCTAGAGGCATTAGAGTTAGGAGCTGACGGCTGCTGGTTGGACTTCTCTTTGTTGGCTGCATCAGTTGCACTGGAGTTTTTCGAACGAAGTTTGCAGTTTTACTTTGCATGACCTTGTTTGGAACAAGACGTACAATACCTTAAGTCCTTCTCATAGACGATTTTCTGCCATCTTCCTTCGTATTGTCCCATGCCTAACCAGACCCTATTAGGGTTTTTCTTGAGAAGATCCACCTCAACGCATACCCTTGCGACACTGGGTCGAGAAAGCCTGGGGGTCGGACCATCGATTAACAGCACTTTGCCTACTACGTTAGCAATAGATCTAAGGTAGTAGTCTTGAAAAAAACAGATCGTAAGATTCGGAAACTGAATCCACATAGGAACGATTGAAGGTTCAGCCCCCGATTTGAAGTCTGCAGACCATTTAACGAATCTGAAGAGATAATCTTTGATGTACGTTGCATCTTTCAACCAAACCTTAATGTAATCCTCTGGAAATGTTGGAATAGATCTCAGAGTAAAAAATTTTACAATTTGTGAAATGCAAACAAGAAATTTTTTGGAGCTGACGCTCTTCTTTTTGTTACCGTTCTTCTATAAAATAAAAACTCGAACTCGAAGGAAAGATCAGAGAGCTTCCCATTCCGGAAATCAAGGAAGATGAAATGCCAGAAAGCCTCCAGGGGGAAGAGGCATTTGATACTTCTGTATCCTCTTCCGGTCATCAAGGAAGAACTCGAACAAGAGCTCAAAGGCATTCTTCTTTTTGTTGGTTCATAGTCCACACGGGGTTCTGGTCTTGTTACTTTATGTTCCGGAGTCAATTGATCCCTCGATCAAGTCCTAACTAGAAATATCTTAAGAGAAGAAAAACGAGAAATCGTTTGGATTCGAGGCGAAACCCTTCTCCGCCGTTACGGAGTTCTTCTGCTATAATCTCCGAAATCGAAGGTCAGCTGACTGAGGAGTTAGTATTGATTCATGCAAAGATGCTCCTCTGAAGCTGGAGTAAGGGATTGTCCACCTCACCGCCCCGAAGAGCAGTGGCTCTGTTGTTTTGCACGCCTACAGAGAGATACTCCAAAAGTACCGACGCTCAATCGAAAGAAAGAGCAATCAACTATATGCTTAACTCATGCCCCAGGAATCCCTAGACACAGGGGGTACGAGCTAATCTTTTACTTGAGGGAAAGCTGGGGAAAAGCATAGAGCGTGCGGGCTCAGCTCTCGCCCTCCTCCCATCCGCGAAGCTGAGGCGGGAGAAAAAGCGCAACTCCCCGGTGTCATAGGTTACCTTTCCTTCTTCCTCCCCCGTGACGCTTCCAAACCGATCGCTATCGTTTTCTTGCTTTCCTATTGTCTTGAATTGTTATAGAACGGCTTTATATCAGGTATAGTTGGTAGGATGAAGTGGGATGAAGCGTTAGTGGATATAGCAAGTGTGCCGGGGATGCGGCTCGGGCGTAGTAGGTCTGGACGCCTAGCATGAAACAGCCTTCTCTGGTAGCGGCACTATACCTTAGTATAGTATCTCTCTAGCTTCCAGTCTATATAAAACGTAGTTAGCAGAGGTAAGTCTGTCTGGCGTTCACTCGCGTAAAGGGCTACTTTGGCATCGGCTCTCTCTCGTTAGGTAATTACCGAGGCGAAAGCAGCTCTCTCGGAAGTAAGTTTCCCCGCCATCTTAGTGGGACTAGTCTAATAAACTTTCACTTGAACTGCCAAGACTCGGATTTTTTTTTTACTATTCTTTGCGTAAGGCACCATGCCTGATATCTAGCCGCTTCTTTGATTGTTCTATTCACGAGTAGTTTAGCAGTTCCAGGCGGATCATAGAATTCATACCGTTAGTTCGGTTACAGGCGATGGTCACTTTGAAAAGAGAATGCTTGCTTGCTTTTCCGGGAAGGACTTCTAGTTTCAGTCAGGCCAGTTACGGGAAGCGGTAGTAAACTCCTGCTTTTGCGGTAGTGAAATCAGTCCTCTAGACCCGGTACTAGGCAAAGCGAGGGCACAGTTCCAGCTAGCCGGTGGATCAGAGAATACATATCCAGTTCTGGTAGTCGGGAAAGAGTAGTTGAAGAAGCCGGAAGTACTTTAAAGTGATTTCAAGTGATCTCTGTCTCTTGTTGAAAGGTCATTTGCTCTTTCATTACTAAGCAAGTCAAGCCAAGCGGGAAGTAAAGCCTTTAGGCTTATACAGGGCGCTTAATAGGAAAAACTCCTGCAGTTACAGTCTTTCGTGCTTTAGTCTAATCTAATAATGAGAGCTACAGTTCTCATTAAATGTTTGATCCGCTACAGAGCTACAATTCTCAATAAGTACGGTTTTTTTGCGAAGCTTAGTCCTTCGGAGGATTTTATGGCTCTTTCTCCTATAAAAAAAGCTCTTTCTTCCTACAAACGATAAATGAGGTTATTTGCTCATTCCTTACTAAAGCTCTTTCGTTGCTAAAAAGAGATAAACTACTTCCTTCATGGAGCTCGGCAGGTTCCATTAGTCAAGCCAAGCTAGGAAGGCAAAGGGGACAAGTGAAAAGGTTCCAAGTGGGTGTCGTTAGAAAGGAAAGGAAGTAAGTAAGCGTACGGCGGTTGATCAAAACTACCACTCTCGGGAGCGGGGCGAAGGGAAGTTCAAGTTAAGTTAAGTGAAGGAAGTAGTAACGAAAACCGTAGTTACAGGGAGCTTTAAGGTCAGGGCAACAGCCGGTAGTCGGAACTCTTTTTTAAGCTCTTTTTAGTTAGCTTCAGAGTCAAGTCCCACTTTGTATAGAAAGATACAAGTCCCGTTCCGGTGTAGGCGGTGGTAAACTCCTCTTTCCGGTAGTTGAAGGGAAGCTCGTTAGGTTAGCTCGTCCGGTAAGAAAAAGTGCAAGTGACTTCTAGGATTTCTAGTTCCGTGCTCTAGGGCTTTGACTTCTAAGAGCGAGTGTAGCCCGATAAAAACGTTCAAAGCCTTTTGTTGAGACGCTTCTGGCTTTTCTTTTTAGATCAGCTTCGGGAATAGAATCCAACTCCTTGCCGGGTACAGGTCAAGCGGTTCATAGAATCAATCCTTTCCGTCCAGTGTAGCTAGTTACGGAGAGGGAAGTTTGACTGATATCGGGATGGGCTTGGAAGGTCGAAGAGAGAAATTAGGGAAATCAAAAAAGCGTTAGTTCAGTTCCGGTACTCTCAGGTAAGTAGCTCTACGAAAGAGTTCTCGGTTGGTTCTCACTTGGAAGGCGGCTCGTAGAAACAAAACAGTTTTAGGTTAGTCGGCTTCGGTGGTGTGATTGCTTTCGACAACTTAGGGAACAGAGCCAGTACCAGGACTCTTTCGAGGGCAAGTGGATAAGGGTTTAAGGTAAGGCATTTTTCTTTTTTATACTCGCTACGTAAACTCCACTACTCGCATTTAGGCTCGTATATATCTCCTTTCCTTCTTTGAGGAACGTTCTTTAAGGCCTTTTATTAGCGTGAGAAGGCGGTTAAAGTCAAGCGGTTGGGGATAGAGAGTCTTTCCTTTCCGTGGTGCTGTTAGTCTAAGCTGTTTGCTTTCCTTCTTTACGTTTGGTTAGCGGTTTCGGACCCCCCTGAGGTCAGTGATTATTCGTACTTGAAGGTGCTGTCGGGGAAGGGGGGGGTCCTAACCTAACCTTTTCCAAGCAAGCCAAGGGAAGGGAAGGCGTACGATAAAAAAGAATCCTTGTTCGGTTCCGTCAAGCAAGCAGCTTTAGAAAAAGAGGGGCCAAACTATTTCTTTATTACGGTTGGAGGGGAGGGACTTTCACCACTAGCCGGGGTGGATGAGAGGAAGTTACCTACTCATTAAGGGGCTCTTCTGCACGGGCTTGACTCCTTTACTCGAATATCCGCTAGTCGGTTATCTCTAATGAGCGGGAATAAGGGGGAAGCATGCATATTCACCATTCTGCCACCAACCCTTGGTGTACTAGCATAGTTGACTGAGAGGACGGCCGAGCAATCTTCTTACCCGAGAGGTGGAATAATCCATTTGGGCGGTACGGATCATGTGGTGGAAGGATCAACCAAGTTTGCCCTCGAGCGGTGGGAATTAGGTACTAACCCGTTCGGGCAGACTATGCAACCAAAATAATTCCGAAAAATCAGACTGGAAAGAGTGTGGACTATTCGAAGAAGTGCCGCCTTATCGAATTATGTAGAAGAGGGGGACGTATCAACAACTTCTAGTGGGGAGGGGCGGACTTACGGCATCTGTATCTCACGGGTAGGAATACCCAATCGCTCGAACGAAAGGCTTTTGGTTTTCTTTTGTACACCTTTTCTATTACGTGAACCAGCCGGACCGCGGATGAGGCCCCTTCTTTACGGCCGAATATGGGGGTAGATGAGAGATAGCTATTTCAATCGGCGAGTCGGGTGGGAATAAGACATGCTCGTTCGGCAGTGGTGGATCAACCTCTCAAGCCGATAAGCATCCAACCGTCCGGGAAAGACGGTAACGGAAATAAGGGATTGGAGGGGATCGGAGTAGCAGGTCGTCTCATAACATGATTCTATTAACTCAAGCATGTAATTATTTTATCCTTTGTTTGATTGATTGCTAAAGCCTTGTTCTGATTTCCCAACGAGGGCTCCCGCATCTCAAACATCAAATTAGTAGTCAATCAGAAGTCGGTAGTGTAGCTACACCCGGCGCCTGTTGGGGACTCCCCTTCCATCTTTGAGGCATGGACCGAACGCTCATCATTCTACAAAGACTTGGTCCAGTGCTGCAATGTTTTCATCGCCGGAGAAGAACACTGAACTGGTGACCGCGTTGCCATACGCAACAACAACAATGCTTCTCGGTTCAACGCCACTAGTTTACTTCGAAAAGCTTTCCCGTGGACGGGCGAGCACTAAATGTCATCTTCTACAGGAGCCGGAAAGAACTGCTTGATGGAGCGCTCAAGGGATGCACCACCATCCTCAAATGAAGTTCCACTTACCCCTTTCAACTCTTTTCTATTCATTGTCGTCCCGGACCTTCCAATCCACAGTAATCGTCCGGCCTTGAGTTCCACATTTGCCGGGGGCCTCACTGATCAATCAACAGAAGGCTCTATACTGCCTGGGAGAAAAGGATTAAGAACCTTCATCTGAGATCCAAAGAATAGTTGGTAGACCTTATACCTGATTATGATGTTGCTAGTACCGATCGGGAGATGGGGGATTCAACCATAGTCTTTCATGCCCCACCTTTCATTCGAGTGAATCGTTAAGCCCTTACACCCGATCATTCCTCCCCTCGTGATTATGCCGTTTTGTAGTCGTCCCCTCCACCCCAACTTACCGATAAGGGCAAGATAAAGGGTGTTCCGCCCGTGAGAATTTCTTTGGCTTAGTGGTGGGTGTCTAGCCGAGAATGATAATGGTTTGATAGAGAAGTATAGGAGCACTTCCCTTGTCCGGATCCGGATCGGTATATTCACTATTATTTATTTTTCCAGCTGCTGAGGGAGGAACGTCAATCTCGCACTACCTTACCTACTTGCCTTTCCGCTCTTTCTCCGTAAGCTCCATTAGTGACGAGCCGTTTCTAACCAACTTCCAAACTTAGTATGCAAGCTCAAGAAAGCGATTTACGTTACGGCCTCCGACAAGCTAAAGCAGGCACCAAGAGCTTGGTTTGAAAGGTGCAGCAGCATGTATAAGAGCCGAAATAGGAGTAGACGAAGGAGCTGTTTTCAACAAATCAATATATGGGTGCCTGGCTGATTAAATACATCCTCAGAAAGAAGCACGAGTGAAGCGAGGGTATTACTGAGCAAGTTAGCTGCATTTAGCAAACAGTGAGTTTTAGGTGTTTTAGGAGTTGGGGAAAAAGATACGAGATCAGATGCTTTGTTCTATCCTTCGACAAAAGTGGTGAGTGGAAGGGATCTTCATTTCGTGCGTGAAGGTGGTTAATCCGACGAGTCAATTCTCAATGCGATGCTGCTATCCGTTCGACGATCCTACTTCTGATGTCACCCCCACCCCCCCAAGCGGGACTAGAAACAGGAACTTGAAAGCCTTTAGAAAATCTTCCTTGAAAGACTGACTTCTGTTATCCCCTGCACTACCGGCTAACAAAAAGCGGAATGCTAATTGGAGAAACACGACAAGCTTTAACTAAGGTTGAAGTGACTCGCTACCCGGAAAGGAAGGTCTTAGTTTCAAGAAAGGGCTTACTTAAAAGAGCCTACTGCCTATGAATGAGATATGAATGGACTACAGCCTGCTTGGAAGGAAATAGATTCTCTCTTTTCTGAGCTACTTGCCCGTCACTAGAAAGATTTGGATCTACCGCTTGTAGGCTTGACTTAGATTCTCTAATCAAAGGCGCTTGCCTTGGAGTCCCGTAACAAGAACAAGGATTGATACGACCTTCCCTCTAGCTGGCGCCGAAAGCAAACTTAAAGCTCTTCTATTCTATATTAATAAGGGGGGCACGAGAAAAAAAACAAGGATTTGTCTCCTATCCGAAAGGAAAGCCGAATGGAACAGGGAATCTATCATCTACCGCTTACCCGGACCGGCACTGAAAGACGGAAACAACCGGACAAAGTTCAAAGCCAATTGAGCTTGAACAACGTGTCAAGGTTCCGAAGGAACTCAAAAGAACAATGAAAGAGCAGCAAATAACCTTACAACAAGATCCCTTTATAAGCGAGTGTAGTGGCAAGAGAGGAAGGGCCACACGAGCATACCTGAAGGGCTTTCAAAAAAGACAAAAATGGCAAAGGTTCGAATCGTCCCAGAGACAAGATGTTTTCTAGCTCGAAAATGTCACAAACAAGCTAGAAAATTTTCATTGGGATTGCTTATAGATATGGTGGGGGATTCAATCAATAGAAGTTGGTTGGATATTATGACAAATGAATGCGGGCCCCGTGGCCCAGGACTCGGCAGCGAGCGGGGATTCGACTGGACCTATGGGTACAAAAAACGAATGGATGGTATGGAAATAAAGAACCTAAAAAAAGCTCTCTCCTGGTCGGTGCCCGAGTGGTTAATAGGGACGGGCTGTAAACTCGTTGGTATTATAGATACTTATACTTACGCTGGTTCAAATCCAGCTCGACCCAACAAGATTTTACCAATTCTGAATATAGGCGGAAAAACTCAAAGAAAAAGAGTAAGGGCGTGGATAATATAGGCTTCTTACTCAAGTCGAAGGGGATTGTAGTTAGTTCAATTGGTTAGAGTACCGCCAAAAGGTAAACACACAGACGAAATAAAAAACTGGTGCAGTCATAGTAATCCGGAACGGGGCGAAAGAATGCGGGGCAAGCGTAGAGAAGCGAAGGTGCTTCCAAAGGCTGAGGGGTGAAGCAAGCAAATGAATGGCTCTTGCCGCCCGCGAGCCTTTGAGGTTGGCCGTTGCCCTACCGCGTTGAGAAACCTTATTTACTTTTGCTTCCTCCTCTGTCTCCCGCCTCTGCTTCTCCTGCCTTTGGAAACGATTAGGGGTAGCCCCACCACTTTTTGGCTTACTAAACCCCGACCTACACGAGCGGTGGGAGTTCAAGCCAACCTCCTTTTTCTTTACTGCGTAAACGTCCCTGTCCAGTAAAAAAAGGTCATGTAAACTGGGTCACGGCCCATGTTCTTTCCCAGGGAGCCAAGCCACTCGCCAATCTTCTACTATGCTATATTCAGTCAGTTTGTTTACCTACACCGGAGTTTGTGGCTTTCATGCAGCATTCTCAAATAGCGGGGATCAAGCCATGCGATGCAACCTGCTTCCTTGGGTACGTACTAAAGGCTACCACAGCATCCCGGTTAGAGAGCTATAAGCGCAGGAGAGGTGGGAGCAGCACCAATTGATCTTGATCCGGATCCCGTTGGAGTCCCGCTAGTGCCTGTGCTAGTATCCATCCCTTACCTAGTCCCAGCAACAACCATTCAAGTTGGAGATCGAGTTCAAGCAGATTGAGTTGATCCAGTCTCCAAATCAGAAGTGTCTTTAGTCTCACCAGCGGCTTACCCACCAGCATATCGCCCAGCATTAGTGGAGGGTCGAACAAATTGACGGACATGGCCTTCCTTTTGATAGTTTATCACCAGTGCTTTCCTTCGCCTATCACTTCTACACTAGCAGATGTTGGAGCACAACTCCGCACCGCAGGAAAGCATTGGAGAGTTCCCTGGCTTTTTTCGGTGCAATTCCCTTTCGGCCGATCCCCGTCTCATTCTCGGAACAACAGTTTTCGATTCGCCTGCCTTTCCCTTATTTACCACTTCCCGTTGAAATGTTATTTATACCCTATTCCCCGTGTAACACTCAACCCACTGCCACCCCAGAAGCGTTATCCCTTCCGGGGCTCCTATTCGAAAGAACCAGCTATCCATTCCGCATTCCCCACCCCCCTATTTGAGTAAGGGTTCAGATGGCACAGAGAACCATAACATTCAGACGAGTTGTGATACGTACGAACGGTGTAGAAGTTCTCTTCGTGTGGTTCCGAATCCAGCGCCTAAGCCAGTTGACCTGGGACCCATTCCGGGGATCCAGTTTCATAGCCATAGCTGTATCCTGTGCACCCTACAGCATACCTTCCAGTGGTAATAGAGCCATTACCCCGTGGTTGAGGAACTGAACCAGCGGAGATTAGAATGCCTGGGCTTAGTGATTGTGTTTCGGGGCTTGGTCTTACGCCTTCGAGCATTCCAGTGTTTAAGTCTTTCCAAGGGCTCTTTTGATCCACATCCCTTCCTATTTCTTCCCCACCAGCTCCTCGATATGCGCCAGTTGATTCGTCTCCAATAACTACAGTTGATCCGTTTCATTCGCTATCGTTTTCTGTCTCACCCGTTTTAGGAGAAGGAATATAAACCCAATAAATGAAATGAAGTCAAGTCAAGATGGTGATGCGGGTAACTAAGCCTACCTACCCACTCTTTATAGCCTCGTAGTTATATGCTGCCCCTGATTCTTGGATTCGCCCCTTTTATAGCACTAAACTATTTGAGTGAATAGAAGAGTTTATAGCTAATGATTAGAGTCAATCTGATTTGCCCTGTAGGTTTCTAGCAAAAAAAAACATTTACATTATAAAAGAGTTCCACCCGTTATATTTTATTATTTATATCACGGAATTGCTCCAGTGAGTAAGTAAGCTCCTCCCGCATACCTATAGTTGTAGGCGGATTGGCGAATAATAGTTTATGGCTTATAATGGTTTCTAAATGCTTTCTTTAGAGCTTGTCCACCTCGAGTAATGATTGATCCGTTTGATGACCCATTCAATGTTGCTTTTCCAGCTTATTATCCTGGGCATAGTTAGGCCCTAACGAATACACTTTTTAGATCCACCTTTACTCCTAATGCTTATCGATCTAGTAAAGCCAATCCACAACCCAATGCAAGAGTGATAGTGTGCCCGGTCGTACTATGTTCCCAGTGAGCTATAAATAGAGATGGATTTGAGGGAGATGGCTCAGATGGTTTAACTGAATTACCGATAGCGAAAGCTTAGCACTCGAATTAGCTCTCGTATACTTGATTCATTCGTTATAAAGGGTTGGTCCCACTCGTACTGCTAGAATAATAGGCCTGGAATATCTATCCCACCCAGCTCACTGTCCGAATAAAGCTTTGATATTTCTATCCGCCATAAAGTATAAAAAACCAAACCTCCCAATAAGTGGCTCACAACCTTCGCTATAAAGAATGATTCGAGCTCAACCAGGATAGTGGTAGCTATAATGAGTAATTAGCTATGAAGTATTTGCCCCAATGCTTAGTTATAAATGCTTGGATCTCCGGGTTGGCACTAAAGGAGGATTCAATTCTTCTGTTGGGGCTCCCCCACATGACTAAACTATCTCTATTGCGGCCAATTTCATTTACTTATCCGTAATCACTTGCTTTCGTAGCTTTTGCAGCTCTTCCAATTCCAACAGTTAGCTCTAAACTGGCCCACCTGCTCTTCAATATGCCTATTCTCCGTAACCGTAACATCCTCCAACTCGTACTGATGACCCATTAACTAAATAGAACAAGGAGTTTCCCAGTTGAGCTTTTTTCCCTGCCCCTATCAATGTTGAATTGAGAAAGAAATGAAAGGTAAGTCCGGGTGGGGTTGGGGAGAAGAAGTTTACAGCTTATACATTCTGACTCCGATATTGATTTCATGACTGAAGGAAGGTTCTTATTCCCACCCTCCCGTTGGTTTTTTTACGTTTATAAGAGACTTTTCATTTCTGAAAATCTTCTGGATTGAATAAGGTCGGGTTAGGGTTCGGGACCCTATACCCTTTTCTATTGCTTGGTGGAGTGAAGGAAAAAATCAGTGAGTTAGAAGGCTTCCTTGCATTGCTACGCTAGGCCGACTAGACCATATGGTGATCCAGAGTTGGTTGTGTTTAGTTCGGGGAATGGACCCCTCGGAGAATGAATTTCTATTTGTTTGGGCGGGAAGGGAAATGGCTAGCTCGATCGAGGGAAAACCATGTTTGGGAAGAGGCGACACAACAGCCTACCAATGCGCATATATTATTGAGAGTTCGGCATTGAATTGATAGTTCGATCGAGTACCAAGACAGGGTTGCTCGACCCAACAGAAAATCAAGAAAATAGTAGCCTTAGTGAAAGCAATACCCGGGGTGGGAAATCTCAAACATGAGCGTCACACACGCAATACAATAGTAGACCCAATCCTTGGTTGAGCTGCAGAAACCTATCCGGCTCAGATGCATGCTTTCAAAGATGCTTCCTTCGTCTG